TTCTACTCCTAACGTGTCTCACGTGCGTTTAGTATCCACAAATTCAAGTTATACCCACTTTAATAGATCTCCCCGCTACTGCCCATAAAAAAGAGAGAAGTAATAGGTAGGGATGACAGGATTTGAACCTGTGACATTTTGTACCCAAAACAAACGCGCTACCAAGCTGCGCTACATCCCTTTTCCAAATTGTTGTACAATGCCATTGTACACAATTCCTTTCTTATTTTCCACATCATAATTTTATTCTATTTCTCTATTTATTTTATATAGAACTTTCTTTTCATTTCTTGTTTTTGGTCTCATATAATCAAGGAAGAGTATATATCTAAAATCCAGTCGAATTTCACCTATAAAAGAAAGATTACTATTCCTTAGTAAAGTAGGAAGGGGTCATCTTTTTCTTTTTTAGGGATAGGCAAATCTCGTCTATCTGGTTCATTCTATATATATAGAATATTGATTTTGTTTTTTTAGTCCGGAATTTCGCCTAAACAAAAGAAATACAAACGAGCTTGAGCAAGAGTATCTGATCATATATGTATTCTAATAAGGAAGGAGGATTTTCAATGCGGGATATAAAAACATATCTCTCTGTAGCACCCGTGCTAAGTACTTTATGGTTTGGGGCTTTAGCAGGTTTATTGATAGAAATTAATCGTTTATTCCCAGATGCGTTGTCATTCCCTTTTTTTTAATTCTAGTTATTCTTATCCGAGAGATCGAATTCTTTGTGATATGACGAAAATTTTCCTGCAATCTTTTTTAGTATACGAAGCAAAAAGAAAGAAAAGATGGATTGAGTGGAATCTCAGAGTCATGAAAAATTCGATAAATTCCTTTTCTTTTGGAAAATTTAATTAAAAAGGGTATCCAAGTTAAGTCAGACCTCACAAATCAGAGCATAGAAAGAGACCGGGGCTGAGCTTGCTACTTAAATGAAAGGATTTCTAAGCAAAATCCTTGCTAGTTCGACAAGGATTGTATTCTTTAATTATTTCTCTATTTTTTATTACTTAATTTACGAATTTCCAAAATTTTTTAGTCTATTGGATTCGTTAGAAAATTCGAAGAATTACAACAAAATCTTTAGAAATTGCATTTTTAGTTGGGAACTTCTATTGATTTTATTCTTCTTCTTCGGATCCAAAATAGAAGAATAAAAGAATAGGTATAAGAATTAAGTTAAGTTGATCCAAAAAAGAAAGGAGGTTCATGGCCAAGGGCAAAGATGTTAGAATCAGGGTTATTTTGGAATGTATCAGTTGTGTTCGAAAGGGTACCAATAAGGAATCGATGGGGATTTCTAGATATAGTACTCAAAAGAATCGTCACAATACACCCGGACAATTAGAATTAAGAAAATTTTGTCGTTATTGTCGCAAACATACGACTCATAACGAAATAAAGAAATAGGAACATCGCGTGTTCGCTTTTTCCAAAGAACTTCTTATTTAATATATAGAACATAGATAGAATACAAAATAAAAATAAACTCATCTGATTTTAGGTAGATATTATTTCATATGTATAGAGGGTTTTTATTTTTTTATTTTATATTTTATATAGTATATCAATAAAATAATATATGGACCAAAGAAAGACAACTTCTTCTGGATCCAAAATTAATAAAACAAAGAAATCTATTTTTTTTTTTCCAATTTTTAACTAAGGAATAAATCATGTATATATCTAAACAACCTTTTCGTAAATCTAAGCAACCCTTTCGTAAATCCAAACAACCTTTTCATAAATCCAAGCAACCTTTTCGTAAATCCAAACAACCTTTTCGTAAATCCAAACAACCTTTTCGTAGGCGTTCTCGAATTGGCCCGGGGGATCGAATTGATTATAGAAACATGAGTTTAATTAATCGATTTATTAGTGAACAAGGAAAAATATTATCCAGACGAATAAACAGATTAACCTTGAAACAACAACGATTAATTACTCTTGCTATAAAACAGGCTCGTATTTTATCTTTCTTACCATTTCGGAACTATGAGAATGAGAAGCAATTTCAAGCCCAGTCAATTTCAATAATTACTGGTCCTAGACACAGAAAAAATAGACATATCCCTCAATTAACACAAAAGTTCAATTCCAATCGAAACTTAAGAAACTCCAACGAGAATTTAAGAAACAACAATCGAAACTTAAGTTCCGATTGTTGACGTTTTATTCGAAAGGGCCAGACCCATATATAAAGAAAGTAACTCGGTTTTGATTCTTGTGTTTGTTATAAGAAAGAAAAAAGGGAAAAAAGAAATAGTTTTTTTATTTATTGCAACATGTTCGTTGATTCCTACCACTTAATCTTAATTTATTGTATCTTCCCGGAGTTCCCTCTCCGGGAATTCCTTTTTTTTTTATTCCTGTATATTACTTTTTTATTCCTTTAATTGATAGTCTTTATTTTATTGGAAATTGTGTAAAGATTATTTGGATTTGATACAGCTACTTGTGCAAGCATTTTACGATTAAGAATCAATTCCTTCTTGTACAGATTGTGTATTAATTTACTATAACTATTGAATACTTTATATATTCGTGTTGCTGCATTTATACGAGTGATCCACAAACGACGAAAATCCCTCTTTTGCCTACCTCTATCCCGATGAGAAGAAACAAAAGCCCGTTTTACTTGTTGAGTAATCATTCGATTAAGTCTTAAATGAGCCCCTCTAAAGTTTGAGGCAAATGAACGCATTTTTGTTCGTCGTCTCCGAGCTATATATCCTCGCGGAACTCTGGTCATTGAATCAAATTAACCTTAATGAATAACTAATGATTTTTCTTCTTTTAACTGCCCTTTTTCCCATTAATAATAAAACGGATTATTCCGATATATAAAATACAAATTCCAATGGCTTTTGCTACTATAACCTTCCCAACCACTATTTTTTATTCTATTCTCTTTAGTTATTTCGGATAGAAATAATAAATTTTAACGATACTAAAAAAACAATGGGTTCCTTCGTTTCTATGGTTACCTTTTAAACGGTGAGGCCCTCTCTATACACCGGAGCCCTTTCTTTCATTTCATCAAAAAAGATATTGTGAACTTGTATAGTTCACATTCTTTGGCTCTACCTATCCATTATAGAGTAAATAGCTCTTTTCACAATAAGAATTATTCATACAGTGACGGTATTTAATTATGAAAGTTGGCTAAGTAGCTAACCCTTTAGTCCGTTCTTTTAAGATAAAGGAGCATAAGCCTTTTTCTTTTTATTACTATTTCCTCCGCTTAATGGATAACCATTTGCTACCAAAGGGGGAATTGCTTCTTACAATTCCAATCTAGATGATTGGATTTGCACCAAAGGAAACCATAAATTTCATATACCATATAAATCTAAGATAGAGCTTCTCTATCCTATTCATTGGTATCGATCATGGATACTTAAAAAATTGTCTTATTTGTTTAAACTCATGATCTGAACGAGTCGCACATACACCCTAGCACATGTTCCCCGACGCTGAGGGCATCCCTTAAGCGCGGGCGTTTTTCTAGCATTTCGTATTGACTGTCTTGCATTTCTAATAAGTTGTTTAACTGTTGGCATATCGTATGTATATAGAAAAAAATGGATTGGTTTAGATCGATCTTAACCTGATGATTCATCATCATGAAGTATTTCTATTTTCTATAAAATCCCATAAAACCCGAATTTTGGTTTGAAATAAATTTATAAGAAATCCAGCCCAGCCACTACCAATCCTTAAACATTTCTGGAAACCACACTGGATCAGTATCGCAGTGTTCCTCAATCATTTCATCCCCTACAATATCGACAAGTCCATAAGCTTTGGCTTCGTCTGCTGACATAAAAACATCCCTTTCCATGTCTTCGGATACAACCCAAAAAGGCTTGCCTGTTCTTAGTGCATAAACCCTTGTGATCATTTCGCGAACTTTGTGTAACTCTTCCACTTCTAGTAAAAATTCTGGTGTCCTTGCCCGATAATAAGCACTAGCGGGTTGGTGGAGCATAATCCTAGCGTGAGGAAATGCTATACGCTTGGTGGGTTCTCCTCCAAGTAGAATGAAGGAGGCCATGGACGCGGCTATTCCGAGGCATATTGTATATATATCTGGTGTCACCGTTTGCATCGTATCAAAAATAGCCATTCCTGAGATTAGCCACCCGCCGGGGGAGTTTATAAACAAAAAAATATCGCTAATTCCATCTTCTATACTGAGATATACCATGAGACCCGTAATATGATTCGTGATCTCGCAACGAATCTCTTGACCTAAAAAAAGTGTCCTTTCTCGATACATAACATTGTATAAGTCAACCCAAGTCGCTTCGTCATCTCCGGGAATCCGGTAAGGTACTTTTGGAACACCAATGGGCATATTAGATTAATATTATTAAATTTAAGTTAAGAAAACTACACTTTAATATGGAAACGTAAGAATGGAAGAGAAAGAAAGAATCCGCAGTTTATTATCTTTATTTTTTTCTTATTCTATAAGAATACTATAGATTCTATTAATACATAGATTGAAAAATGATACATATAAGTAAGATAAGATAGATTGAATAAAGAAAAAGGAATCTGTGATTCGAGATAAAGAAAAAGGGATTAGAGATCTATTCTTCGTTTTTCCAAATAGCCCAAGCTACCCATTGCATATTGGCACTTATCGAGTATAGAATAGATCTGCTTCTCTTTCTTCTTACAAACAGAATTGGCTTCTTATTTTTAATGGAATGAAATAAATATTTACGCTTTCTGACACAGAATCCCCTAGAAGGGTTAGGTACATAGGATATGGATAATCTTTTCCAATGCGATAAAATAAAACGACATCGTGTCTATTTTTCTTTGCTAAAGGGGTATTTCCATGGGTTTGCCTTGGTATCGTGTTCATACTGTCGTATTGAATGATCCGGGTCGATTGCTTGCGGTGCATATAATGCATACAGCTCTAGTTTCTGGTTGGGCTGGCTCGATGGCTTTATACGAATTAGCGGTTTTCGATCCCTCTGATCCTGTTCTGGATCCAATGTGGAGACAAGGTATGTTTGTCATCCCCTTTATGACTCGTTTAGGAATAACCGATTCGTGGGGTGGTTGGAGTATTTCAGGAGGAACTGTAACGAATCCGGGTATTTGGAGTTATGAAGGTGTGGCAGGTGCGCATATTGTGTTTTCTGGCTTATGTTTCTTGGCAGCTATCTGGCATTGGGTATATTGGGACCTAGCAATATTCACTGATGAGCGGACAGGAAAGCCTTCTTTGGATTTGCCCAAGATCTTTGGAATTCATTTATTTCTTGCAGGGGTGGCTTGTTTTGGCTTTGGTGCATTTCATGTAACGGGTTTGTATGGTCCTGGGATATGGGTGTCCGATCCTTATGGACTAACTGGAAAAGTACAAGCTGTCAATCCTGCGTGGGGTGCAGAAGGTTTTGATCCTTTCGTTCCGGGAGGAATAGCTTCGCATCATATTGCTGCGGGTACATTAGGCATATTAGCGGGCCTATTCCATCTTAGTGTCCGCCCGCCTCAACGTCTATACAAAGGATTACGTATGGGCAATATTGAAACTGTACTTTCCAGTAGTATCGCTGCTGTTTTTTTTGCAGCTTTCGTAGTTGCCGGAACTATGTGGTATGGATCAGCAACTACCCCAATCGAATTATTTGGGCCTACTCGTTATCAGTGGGATCAGGGATACTTTCAGCAAGAAATATATCGAAGAGTTAGCGATGGGTTAGCTGAAAATCTTAGTTTATCAGAAGCATGGTCTAAAATTCCCGAAAAATTAGCCTTTTATGATTATATTGGTAATAATCCGGCAAAGGGGGGATTATTCAGAGCGGGTTCAATGGACAATGGGGATGGAATAGCTGTTGGATGGTTAGGACATCCAGTCTTTAGAGATAAAGAAGGGCGTGAGCTTTTTGTACGTCGTATGCCTACTTTTTTTGAAACATTTCCGGTAGTTTTGGTAGATGAAGAGGGAATTGTGAGAGCGGACGTGCCTTTTAGAAGAGCAGAATCAAAATATAGTGTTGAACAAGTAGGCGTAACGGTGGAATTCTATGGCGGCGAACTTAATGGAGTAAGTTATTCTGATCCTGCTACTGTAAAAAAATATGCGAGACGTGCCCAATTAGGGGAAATTTTTGAATTAGATCGAGCTACTTTGAAATCGGATGGTGTGTTTCGCAGCAGTCCAAGGGGCTGGTTCACTTTTGGTCATGCTACCTTTGCTTTGCTCTTCTTTTTCGGACACATTTGGCATGGCGCTCGAACCTTGTTCCGAGATGTTTTTGCTGGTATTGATCCAGACTTGGATGCTCAAGTGGAATTTGGAACATTCCAAAAAGTTGGAGATCCAACTACAAGGAAACAGACAGTCTGATACCACATTGCTATAGTATATTTCACTTCTCTTTTTTGATTTGACATGGGAAACCCCTCCTGTCCTTTTTTTGACTCTTTTTCTTTTTTTATATGGGAAATGACCCCAAATGACAAGTGAATAGGTGTGGAAGTTATAATTGTAAATAAACCACGATCGAATCTATGGAAGCATTGGTTTATACGTTCCTTTTAGTTTCGACTTTAGGGATAATTTTTTTCGCTATTTTCTTCCGAGAACCTCCTAAGGTTCCGACCAAAAAATGAAATAATTTAATTGAAGTAAGAAGTCTCCCCATCTGGGAGACTTCTTACTTCAATTAGTCCCCATGTTCTTCGAATGGGTCTCTTAATTGTTGAGAGGGTTGCCCAAACGCGGTATATAAGGCATACCCAGTAAAGCTTACAAGTAAACCAGATATGGAGATGGCGACTAAAGTTGCTGTTTCCATTTTTTTAGAATTTCAAGATTACAATGGATCTATGAAAAGATCGTGTATTTACAACTACAACGGAATAGTATACAAAGTCAACACTAATGATTAAATAGAATTTATGGCAACACAAACCGTTGAAGATAGTTCTAAAGCTAAGCCAAGACGAACCGGTGCAGGTAGTTTATTGAAACCCTTGAATTCAGAATATGGGAAAGTGGCTCCCGGTTGGGGGACTACTCCTTTTATGGGGGTCGCAATGGCTTTATTCGCGATATTCCTATCTATCATTTTAGAAATTTATAATTCTTCCGTTTTACTAGACGGAATTTTAATGAATTAGGTTTCTACTAACTAAAACTACGAAGTCATAGTTTTTCCATCCAAAAAAAGGCCTTTCTACTTTAAGCTCCACATTTCTAGATATTCTGGTAGTTCGACCGTGGATTTTTTGTTTCGGTATCTCTGGAATATGAGTGTGTGACTTGTTATAATTGATCCTATTGATAATATATAGAAAGGGCCTGTTATCTCTATCAAGATGATTCTAATTCGTCGGATATTATATTATTTCTAGTATCTGGAACACGAAATAGATAGAGTAGATCAAGGAAAAAAAGGAACTATGATTCATACTCATTATTTAGACCTCGCAACCAGACTGAAAAAAAAATGCAAGTAG